AGGAATAATTGGGACTACGGTCTCGAATTTCTTAATAGCAGTATCTATTCGAAACGAATTCTCTAGCATTTGACTCCTTATCACCGAAGAGTTTAGTCGTACACTTGAAAGATAGCCCAGAAAATAGAAGGGATGATTATATAATTGCTTTATATGGATCCTGGCCGGTTGAGACCACAAGTCAAAATGACATTGCCAAAAGTTGACAAGGTGAGATTTCCATTTCTTTATCAGAAGATGAGCCCCCCTTGAAGCCAGAATCGATTTTCCTTGATATCTGACATAATGCATAAAAGGGTCTTTGAACAACCATAGGGTTTTCTGAAAATCGTTACAAAGCACTACTACAAGATATTCTATTTTTGCATAGAAATGTGTTCGCTCAAGAAAGGATCCAAAAGATTTTGATCGTAAATGAAAGGGTTGTTTACGGAGAAAAATGAATATGAATTCACATTCATATACATGAGAATTAGAGAGGAACAAGAAGAATCTTTGATTCTCTTTTGAAAAAAGGGAAATGGAATTTTTTGAAGTAATGAGACTATTTGAATTCCAATACTCGTAGAGAGAGAGTCGCAATAAATGCAACGAAGGGGTATCTTGTATCCAAGAGTGAAGGGTTTGAACCAAGATTTCCAGATGGATGGGGTGGGGTATTAGTATATCTGACACATGATTTAAATGTGATAACTTGTCCTCGAAAAAGGGAAATATTGAATGAATAGATCGTAAATTATGAGATTTTGCTATTTCTTTTTCTTTTAGGGAAGATACCAATCGCAGCGAGAATGGAATTTCCACAACGACTGCAAAACCCTCCGATATCATTTGAGAATCAAAATGATTGTTGTGCCCAACGAATCGATTTTGATTAGAATCATTAACCGAAATAAGCAAACGATTCTGTTGATGCATTCGAGTAATTAAACGTTTCACAATTAGTGAACTGGATTTATTGTCATGATCTAAATTTTCCACCGGTTCATAAAGAATCGATCCATTTAAAGCATGACCATGAGCAAGCGCGTAGATATATTCCTGAAATAGAAACGGATATAGGAAGTATTGTTGCCGAAATCCATCCATTTCTAAATATCCTTGTAGTTCCTCCATTTCCATTTGAAATTACACTTGAACCAAATGGGGGATTTCTTGAGTTATCAAATAATACATAGTACGATACGGTCAGAACAAGGTATATAGTAAGAAAAGAATGGATACCCCGGAGCCAGAAAGGACAATCAACGGATCCTATTTCCATCCAATTTATTTATGTTCGTTATAGTTACAAGAGATGGTTAGAAATCCTTTATTTTTACAACCCGATCACTCTTTTGACTTTGGAATAATGAATTTTGATCAGTATACCGTTTCTTCTACACATTCGTCTCCACTACATAATAGAGAACATAATAGAGAATAGTTAGGATTCATGAAAAAAAAAGGAATTGATGATCCACTCACAAGAGAACCCTTTCCCACATCAGGCACTAATATATTTTTAACGTCTAATTAGATCGGGTAATCATTCGAATTAAGAACAAACAGAAGCTCGTTGCTTTTGGTTTCCCTATAATTGGAGCTATAGGGCTCTATCCATTTATTCACTCGACCCAACTTGAATTGATTTGACCCCTTTCCAAGAAAAGAATCAAAACAAGATTTTGTATCGATCCGTTAAGGATGAAGTATTCTAAGAGTTCTCCATTGATACGACATGCTGTTTTTTCCTTTCATTCCCTTTCAGGATCAGTCGTGGTCTTACAAACTCTACCAATGGTATGGACGAATCCGTTGCTTCATCAAAATGTGTAAAAGACCATAGCCGCACTTAAAAGCCGAGTACTCTACCGTTGAGTTAGCAACCCATATAAATAGGGTGTGTAGATACGATCGGAATAAAAAATAAATAAAGAGATTTGATTGCCCGACCTCGTCAAAACATTGAACTAGCAACAGATCAAAAAGAAAGATTTGATGATCAATTGTGAACATAAAAATGAACAGAGATCAGATGAAAATACAACAGATTCTGGGATAAATTATAGAGAAAATCTAAATAGATGTAAAAATTTATAGACTACCCATACTCTATTTTTTTTTTTTCATTATATTAACTAAGATACTTCTTGTGTCACAACGAAATTGACGAACCCATCGTTTGAGTGAAATAAAGAAACAAACTTATGAAATGTGGATAAATAGATCTATTTATCCACGATCGAATTATATTTGTTCGATACACCATTGTCAATATGAATTGAATGTTGAGAAAACCAATTCAATAAATAAAACAAGGACTTGTGTTGGAGTGACACTACAACATAGATAAGGGATGAAGTATGAGTGGGGAAATAAATAAGGAATTCCGGTAGGAAAAAAATGTCGGGTTTATTCAATATTTATTCAATAGAGGTACAATAAGCAAGATTGACCTTTTGTTTGTTGGTGGAGTCCCAACGAAAACCATCTGATTGATGGTAATCCCATAATTTCCCAGTTATTTCATCTATTCACTCAATCTTTTTTCTATCTGTCTCATATCAAGAGAAGATTTTTTTTTATAGTTCTATGATACGGGGTCATGTGAGAGCAACAATGAATAGAGAATAGAGAAAAAAAATAAGGAAAGGTGGAGAAACAATTAGACAAAGCTAGATACTGGGCACCCCCCCCCCTTTTTTTTATTTCATTAATTTCATTTGATTAATTCGAAATTCCTTAAATACCTCCGCCTTCTTTGAAATATCATGAACAGTTCCTGTAGGTTGAGCGCCTTTTTCAAGGAAATATAGAATAGCGGAAACATTTGAATAAGTTTGGTTCTTTATCGGATCGTAAAAACCCACTTTACGAAGATCTCTTCCCTCTCTTCGGGATCGAACATCAATTGCAACGATTCGATAGATGACTCATTGGGATAGACATAAATGAACAACCCCCCCTAGAAACGTATAAGAGGTTTTCTCCTCGTACGGCTCGAAAAAGAATGATTCGAATTTATGTATTGTAGTGGCAAATAGATCCACAAAATCATCAATTAGACTATGATTTGAGTCATTTTTTTTTGTTCTTCCTTCCTGAAAAAAAAAAAAAGAAATCTCATTCGTACTCATAACTCAAGTTGGGTAATTCTCAAAGAGCTCGAAGGGAAATCCTTAAACATTTATTGAGCCGTCTCTAACCTCTTTTGTTTGTCTCGCCTAGAATCGATTTTATTTCTTCCCCATTCTGATCTAGTTGTTGAGACAATTGAAAACGGTGTTTCCTTGTTCCGGTATCCTTTATTTTATCTTTGCTTTGAATCCTTGGGTTTAGACATTACTTCGGTGATCCTTAATTGTTTCAAAAGGGTAGCAACATACCTTTTGTTATTTCGTTCTATGGAAACGATTGATTCCCCTGTGATACACTTTTGATCGGAATTGGTAAAACTATTTCGACAAATTCATTTTACTTTTTTTTTTTTACTTGTTCGAACTTGATCCTTTCAATTTCTATACCGAAGATATACTTACGAAGTTGTTCCAACTTATTGATTGGCATTAACCCTAGATCCTTCTCTCTGCTAAATGAACCAATTCTTTATGCTCGAGCTCCATCATGTGCTATATTATAATTATATTATTTTATTACAACCCCAAAATTGGGGTCCTAGTGGAATAGAACAAACTATGTCGAGCCGAGAGCATCTTCTTTGATATATAAAATGGTGGGTACAAGAATCCACAGCCGATAATGTCCTTCAAGTCGCACGTTGCTTTCTACCACATCGTTTCAAACGAAGTTTTACCATAACATTCCTCTAATTTTGGACCGGTATGGAATTGATTCAATATGGAATCATGAATAGTCATTGGCTCAATCGGTATATAGTATATGAAGTCCTCCATACTTTCATTTTCATAGATGGGTCTGGAGAAGTCTCAGCAAGAATATAATTTAACCCCATATTTTATTAGAAGAATGAAACACATTTATAAAAAACACGAAGAAATGCGTTGCTTAACACTTCTTTACATCTTCAACAGATTGTTAGGGATGATGAATCATGAAAGATCCAATTCTTTCTCAAACAACTAAAACTAAAGAAGGGTCTTTAATTAGATTACCGATACCGGAACAGAATGAGTCATTAACCAAATAAGCTATTCCAATGACCGGGAAAGATCGCAAGTGACTCGATAGGATAGATTCACCAATGTCACACTTCTTCGAGTAGAAAGAATTTATATTTATAAGGAATCATAAAAAACAATTTCAAGAATTTCCTACTTCGACATCATTACTGGAAATCAGTTTTCCAGTAAAGACTGAATTGAATCTCTAAATCCATCAACAAGTCGGTACAACGAGGATCTAAAAATGTTTAGCAGATATCTGATTAATTAAATCAGACGCGAATTTGATCATCATAAGAGACCTCTATGTTTCCTTTCCGATTGAATCATCAATAATTTAAACCAGATAAATGGGTCAAGAAACAAATCAAATTGTTTTGTTTTCTTGGGGATGGATAGAAGGGGCTCATGAAAGAAAAAATGAAGGTCGGTATTCTTTCAGGTATTCTTTCATCTGATTGATAAAATCAGAATCGTAGGAGTCTGATTTTATCGTATTCATCAGATACACCAAACAAGTGTTACCGGGGGTAATCGTGGGTATTTAAGGGATCGCAGATCTTTTTCGCCAAAACTGAAACACCGGTGTCACTGATCACTGAAATAGAACAATAACAATACATATAGGCATGGTTCATTTTCTACAGATTTTTCCTTACTTCAGATTCAGGAATCTTTCCATAAAGTAAAGTGAATGTATGAATCTCCCCCCTCCCCCAATTGATCGCTACATTGATTTCCAATTATTCATTGGAGCCAAATCAAATACAAAATAAAAGAAATTAGGTCCAAAGAAAATAATCTGTTCCGTATTGAATTTTCTTGTTTGTTAATAAGATCCGGATGACAAGGGTCTTGAAATTGATACCTTCCTTTCCTTTGCGGATTAACTCATATCGACACGAATTCCATGGGGATCATGAATCATATCCAAAGCCAATTTAAAAGGATCTTCTTATGGGATGCTATCCTGTCTTGTATAAGTACAAAGCAAAATGGGTTCATATCAATTCGTTGTTACTATTTTGTTTGATTTTGTCCCACCCCAGTCTCAGGAGCTTTAATTCCAGCGATGGAATTAATACCAAGAACCCCCCCGTTTTTTAGGATTCAGGATCCACATAGAATTAGTCATTTTGTCTACCCTATCTTTATTTATATTTACTTTAGGGAAGGTAGAGACTTCTCTTTTATTTCGCGTTTCGACTCAGAATGCATCATGTGAGAATCCAAATATCATAGATATGGGGCATAAAGTTTATCCAAATGACTAACTAACCTTCAATATGAATATGGGCGAGGGGGCGAACATACGCTGAATGGCCCACCCAGTTTTTTTTTTTTGAATTTCACTTTGATCTTTGTTCCCATCCTACCTATATCAAAAAGATATTTATTTCCATCCACATGTCATTGATACTCGATCCGTTTGTTTGTGAGAAACAAAATCGAAAGGGAAGATATGATTCTATAGAAGAATCATTAGAAATCACAAAGAAAGATTGGATCACATTGTATCCAACATTACACCCTTAAACAGAAGATTCTTAAAAAGAACAATCTTTGTTATGATAGAATTGGTCTGGGACGGAAGGATTCGAACCTCCGAGTAACGGGACCAAAACCCGTTGCCTTACCACTTGGCCACGCCCCATTTTTATTTCTATTCGACACCGATAAACACTAATATCGGTATTGGTTGTTCGTCAATTCCAGCCCCAATATCTATTGAATTGGTTGTTGCTATGATTCTACACATGTAGATGTAGAATCAAAATGAATTTATTGATCATTACATATAATTCAATTAAGATATTGTATGTAAGGTATGATTCCTTCTATTCTCATTTGAGAATTGAAGGATTTTTGATTGAGGGAGTTCAAAGAAAAAGAAAGATTTTGCGGCCTACTTTCCCTTCTTTCTTCATTTTCCCCTTATATCAATAACCCAATAATAATGAAATTTTCTCCAAGAACAAAATGTTTGTTATGCTTAATATCTTTAGTTTGATCTGTCTTAATTCTGCCCTTCATTCGAGTAGCTTTTTCTTCGCCAAATTGCCCGAAGCTTATGCTTTTTTCAATCCAATCGTAGATGTTATGCCAGTCATACCTGTGCTCTTTTTTCTCTTAGCCCTTGTTTGGCAAGCTGCTGTAAGTTTTCGATGAGATCTTTAATACTGTCTTAGAAACATTCATGATTTATTCGATAAAAAAAAATGATATTCTTAAGAGTTGATAAGATCAGATAATGAACCCTCGACTCAAACATGGAAATTCTTTTGGATAACCGAGATGAATCGGAATCACCTCATTTCTTCATTCCTTCTGGGGGTCGAAGACCCTATGTATGGTCCCTACAATACCTAATTGTAGGTATGAAAGATCATTTTGTTAACGAAAGAATCAGAATCTTATTACAAATTCATTCCTGCAAATTCCTTATGTTTTCTAGAAACCGCTTCTTTTCTTGGTGTCAAAACGGAATATGTGGTACAAAAATGGAGAATCTATTCCCCTATTTCCCCCAAAATGATCTTGGAGATTGTGTAATGCTTACTCTCAAACTCTTCGTTTACACAGTAGTGATATTCTTTGTTTCTCTCTTCATCTTCGGATTCCTATCTAATGATCCAGGACGTAATCCTGGACGTGATGAATAAAAAAATCAGGGGTTTTTCCTTGCTCGATTTCTGAATTTTCTTAGGATTTTCTTTCTCCATTCCATACATTTAACTATGAGAAAGGGGGTTAGAGATTTTTTCGAATTCGAAAGGGAAATATCAAGTGATCAGAAGAAACGGAGAGAGGGGGATTCGAACCCTCGGTACAAATAATTCGTACAACGGATTAGCAATCCGCCGCTTTAGTCCACTCAGCCATCTCTCCCAATTTTAAAAGGATAATTCATATGTGACGCGTGAAGTAAAGGTTGATAAAAGTTTTTCCTTATCTTTCTTTATTCTATAAATATAGACGAATTTGATCAATCATCAATTCCCTTTAGATAATGATTCGAAACAGATATCTCCAATAGAAAGAGTCCCTCTTTGATTTCGTCCGAAAAGTTCTTTCTTTTATTCCCCCGGCCTGGCCAGTACCTAGCCAGGCCATTCCTTGTTCCAATGAATCATAGATCAAATGATTTATTTGATTTGAAAACGAAAATGCTTGTTATTGAAGCAGCAACAAGGCTATTTCCATTCCTATGATAGGAGTGTCATTTCTTATTATGTTTTTCCTTTTCTCGATTTACTTAAATGGAATAAAAAAAACATATTTTTTTCTATTATAATAGAACTCATATATTTCTTCAAAGAACATGTTTGAACCTGAACCCTTGAGTCCACAACCAAAACAATAGGATTTTTCACTC